TGTACGGTTGTTCAATTCTATCGTTTGTCTTCGCTTTTTCATGCGAGCTAGAGGAACATTTTGTTATATCATCAGGGTAATGATCCATCAACCTAGGACTTCTTTTTTTGAGAGTCATGCAGGAGAACTTCTCTTGGAAATGAAAGAAGCGTTGAAACTGCGTGAACGCATCGCAGAGATTTATGCACAAAGAACCGGCAACCCTACCTCGATCATATCCCGAGACATGGACAGAGACGTTTTCTTTTCAGCAAGACAAGCCCGAATTTATGGAATTATTGATGATATAGAGTTCTCAGATGATGAAGAGTTCTTAAGGGGTTGATCTTGTAGGGATTGTATTCATATGGATTTCGTTCAAATATGTGATTTTAGATTTGATCTCCGAGTTGAATATACATTCTATTAAATGGAAATAGAAGGAATTCATCATCAGTCGGTTAGGATCAATCTAAACCAGACCATTATATTATGTATACAATTCAACATGCCAACTATTAAACAACTTATTAGAAATCCAAGACAGCCAATCAGAAATGTCACGAAATCCCCCGCTCTTCGGGGATGTCCTCAGCGTCGAGGAACATGTACTAGGGTGTATGTGCGACTCGTTTAGATTATCAGCTGGCACATAACAAAAGAAAAAAAAAAAGAACTTTTCCAGTATAAATGGTCAGTATCTGAGTGAATGGGATAGAATGGAAGAAGGAACTCCACTCATTATTAAACTCTATCATATCCCTCTATTGTGTATAAAGTTTATGGTTTCCATTGGTGCAAATCCAATTACCTCAATTGAAGATGAGAATAAATTCTCCATTGGTAGCAAATGGTTATCCATTAAGCGGAGGAAATCCTATTTAAAAAACATAACGATTAGGCTCCCACTCTGGCAAGAACGGACTAACAGGGCCAGCTACCCCAGCTAACTTTCATACTTAAATACCGTTACTTTATTAAGTAGATCTCGTTGTGAAAGACCTATTACTGGAAAATTCATGGGTAGAGCCAAAGAATGTGAACTATACAAGTTCCCAATAACGTTGATTAGTTGATTAAATGAAGTGAAAGGCTCCGGTGTATAGAGAAGACCTCACCGTTTCAGAAGTAACCATAGAAACGAAGGAACCCCACTATTTCTTTATCTAGTTTTATTTATTTTTTTTTTTTACTCTATTTTTTATAGGAAAATAAAATTTCTTATGTCTTTCTTATTCTTGTTTCGTGGTAAAATACCTAAACAAAAAAAGAAAAATCGTGGTTGGGAAGGTTATAGTAGCAAAAGCCATTGGAATTTTTATTTTATACATTGGAGAAATCCGTTTTGTTAGTTATAGTAATAGAAGACAGAGTAAATAAAAGAATAGCTGAAAGAAAGAAAAAATGAGTTATTCGAAAAAGTTTCATTTATTCCATGACCAGAATTAAACGGGGATATATAGCTCGGAGACGCCGAACAAAAATGCATTTCTTTGCATCAAGTTTTCGAGGGGCTCATTCAAGGCTTACTCGAACTATGACTCAACAGGAAAAAAGAGCTTTGGCTTCAGCTCATCGGGATAGGGATAGGCAAAAGAGAGATTTTCGTCGGTTGTGGATCACTCGGATAAACGCAGTAATTCGCGAAAGAGGAGTATCCTATAGTTATAGTAAATTCATACACGATCTGTACAAGAACCAATTGCTTCTTAACCGTAAAATACTTGCGCAAATAGCTATATCAAATAGGAAATGTCTTTATATGATTTCGAACGAGATCATATAAATAAAAAAAGTAGATTGTAAAGAATCCAACGGAATATTTTCAATGGAGTTCCCGGAGAATGAACTCCGGGAAGGTAGAGTAGAAATTACGATGATCAAATCTGATAAAATAGTAAAACACGTTCAATCCAAAAAGATTTCTGATTCATTTTTTTCTTATGACACGATAATCAAATATAGATTCACGGATTTTTCGAGCAAAACACCAATCCGCATTTGAGTTCGGATTGGAATTATGATTCAAGTGAAGTAAGCCTATTTCTTTTTTTTATTTATTTGGAATTTTTCTTTCTTTTGATCTTTATTTTGATTTCTAGCTTTCAAAGCATTAGTTCTAGCGGTCGACTCGCTTATTTGAAATCCTTTCCTTTTAAAGGGTAACAAAGATAAAATACGAGCTTGTTTTATCGCAAGAGTAATTAATCGTTGTTGTTTCAAGGTCAATCTATTCACTCGTCTAGATAATATTTTTCCTTGTTCACTAATAAATCGGCTAATTAAGCTCATGTTTCTATAATCAATTCGATCCCCCGATTGAATCGGGGGCAAACGCCTACGAAAAGATCGCTTGGATTTAAGAAAAGGTCGCTTGGATTTATCCATAGTTTGTTTAGTTTATTCCCTATCCCGAATATCTTATTTTCGTATTTTATATCTTATTTTCTTATTTTTTCATTAGAATTCAATTTCATTATCAATTTGCCCCAAATAGGATTTGTTTATTTCAATCTGTTAT